AAGAGACATGATGGAGTAAGACAGGAGGTTGGACTTGGATAGCTAGAGCTAGGAGGAAGGGGCGTGAGATAGGCTTCTAGTCAACCGATTAAGACTACTACTTCTTTCTAGTAGACACTAGAGCGATGGACTGTGAGAGGAAGCAAGTGAAAGTTACTACACGAGGAAGTCAAGTGAAGGCGCCTACCTTCCACTAACCTATCTTCTATAGGAACTGGGGGTTGAGCCCATGCATTTAGACATAACCGTATTCCCCCTTTTCCGACCATCCTATCTGCGAAGTGTAAGGTCTCGTCTCTATTCGAATAAGCCATTCCATCCTTCCATATTTAAATTGAACCTCTCCCTCTCCTTACAGTCGAGTGGCTTTGCACCTTGCGGTCGAGTGGCTTCGCTCCTATACTAGAACCCTGCTTCTTCGATCTGCAACCTCCTATCTTATTTGACCTATCTTCTAGGGCCCTTCTATCGACCGGTAAAAGGTTCACTTTCTCAAGGAATAGAGGAATAGGCTAAGGTCCTTCACTTTAAAGAATAAATGGGCTAAAGGCTCACTAGTAGCATAGATAGGCTTCAAATCAAAGGCTCAAAAAGACCGGCTTTTCTTTCCCTTACTTAAGCCTTAGATGTCACCTTCACTCGCTACTTCCTTCTTTAGCCTTCAGGCACTAAAGGAGCGACGAAGGAGCTCACTTCCTTCAACCAGACACTGCTCGAACTTACAGTCAGTCTTTCGCTCATTCCTTCATGACGGCTGATAGATTCAATGGTCGAACTGGTGGACATTCCACAGCCCTGGTTTCGGACCGGTTCATGAAAAGCAAAGGGGGAACTTACTGGTTCCAAGGAGAAGGATTGTAGGGAAGAGTTTTTAATATACTACTATAGGCATTAGAGCCAAGGAGAGCGCTTTCTATTTCCTATTTCAGTGGACAGGCTAGCTTTCTAATGGTAGAGAGAAAAATGTGCATTTTAAGCTTGTTTTCGATTCATTGATTAAACTAAGCCAAGGGTAGACCACCCGTCTGACCTTGGCTTAGTATCTCAAACCGGATTCGTTGGGAGAGTCATTTTTCAGAGTCTAGCAGCTGTTCTAGATGTGGACACCTTTGAGGATTGTTTACATGTTTTGCGTGAGTGTCACTTTGCTAAATTGATCTGGAACATCTTTATTCCCACTGAGCATCAAAGTGCCTTCTACTCCTTGGCATTCACGGATTGGTTATGTAGCAATGCTTCTTGTAAAGATCTTAAGTTTGGTTTTGATTGCCAGTGGCGTACGACCTTCTGTGCGATAGCATGGAATATTTGGGTTTGGAGGTGTCGAGCTGTTTTTGATGGAGACTTTATTCTCCCTCATGATCCTAACCGGAGGATTGCTAACGATGTTGAAATTGCTGTCTCTGCTTTCTATTCGAAGAAAACGGAGCCAAGTATGAAGGTAACCAAGTTTCTTGCTTGGGAATTTCCTTCCGTTCAAATGAAAAAAAAATAGGGATGGTGCTTCCAAGAGGAACAAAGACTTGCATGGTGCTGCCACGGGACATTCGTCGGGGTGCTGGTGGCCTTCTCCGAGACTGTTCAGGAACATCTTTATGTGGGTATACCTGAAAAATTCCTCAACCTTCGCCCAGAAATTCAAGAACTTAAAGGGTATATTGACCTTTCTAAACTAAATGCTAGATCTAACAATACAAGGGCAATGATCAGAAATGCCTCTAGGCAAAAATTCCGCTTCAGTAATAGCCTATCTTTTCTCTAGCCTGGAGCCGGCACTCCTAAACCTAAAGCAGTTAGCAAGCAGTTAACCATCTTTCTCAATATCCTCTACGCCTACTTCTCTTCCGAATCCAAGACTTGTTTCAAACTTTAAAGCAGTCAATCAAGCAGCACTGACCGCTATTCCATAGATAGCATAGAGCTCTTACACAGCGCCTAATAGGCTAGCTGAACTATAAAGGCTGGATTTCCCCGATGGAGAGGCAACCAACAGGCTGTGCTCAGTCTTTTCAGAATCGGATTGGACTGGAGAAAAGAAAGCAATTCATGCAGAATCGGACTGGAGAATGCGATTCATGCAGAATCGGATTGGACTGGAGAATGCCATTAATTGCTATATGAAGTGGAATAGCCAGATGCGAACTGGTGTTACCAGCACAGGATGCAAATAGGTTGCCCAGACGAGGTCTTTCATCCACTAGTACGAGGAAGGTTAAGGAGCTAGGTGCTTTAAGGCTAGCGGAAGGATGTTCTTCCCAAGAGTGGTACTCAGAAGAAGAAAAGGTTGTTGTTCCCGCAGCACTCATTGATACTGAAAAGTGGTCGTGAAAGGAGACTGCTTTTGCTTTGAATGCTTACCCAAGCTCTTTGACAGACTCGGCTGTGAACAAATCCTCTCTTAGAGAATCGACCGTTCACTCATGCTTTGGACGAGAGAAAGTCTGATTAGTCTTCCGCTTGAACGGTGATATCTATAATAAAGAATACCTGTCTCAAGGTAAACAGGAGTTCCCGGCTCAAGCTAAATGATACCGGCGCAAGGTAAGTAAATTCTTTAGTTTAGGGAAGGATCCCAAGTGCCATCGATTTAGCTCTTGGAAGAAGGGAAATGAAATTTGGAAGAGTGGGCATAAATAAGAGATCTTCTCTCTTTCCCGTGCTTGAGGAAGCGAGTGACTCCCGGTCTTATTTAAAGAGAGTGAAATGAGCCATTAGCTCTGGGAAAGAAGGAAGAGAAAGGGAAGGAATAACTATAGTTACTCAAAAGGTTCGGAATCGAATCCGCTCAAGCTGTGAACAAAGAAGAAGCTCTTGCCACTGTCGGTCTAAGCGCAGTTGGAGGAAGGGGAGATGGGATGAGTGAGGTGGGCCCCTTCAAACTTTCGTTTTCTGGAATGAAAAGAATGGATACGACAGTGGTGCGCGTAGGAACCACAGGGATGCACTTCATGGACAAACTTGGGCTGAAGATGGCATTTTTGATCGCCTAGCCATTCGTGCGTGCAGGCAGGTATGCTATTTGGTCAATCCGGGATGATGAGATAGGGCGAGAGTGGGTCTGGTTGCGATCTTCTGAATGCTGAGGAGAGCAAAGAATGGATCGCATTCACTTTGAAGTCCCTCCCCAAACTCATTTTCCGAGGAATAAGCAAGTGCGATAAAGAGCAAGCGAAAACCAACCCTTGCCTTTATCTTAACAGAGATTACCTTTAATAATGATATAATTGCTTGACGAAAGTATAGGAGTCGGAAGTTAACCAACTGACTACCCTTCCTTCTCTTCTGAGATAGGGAAAAGGAACTGAAAGAGGTCTCTCTTGCCCCTTCAAGTTTACCTACTACGGTACCGGAGTGAATATGATCTCCACCAGACATACGTAACGCTTTAGCTAGTACACGAAAGTCAAGTGTATACCATGATTCTTCTGTCTATCAATAATTGCATGCATTGCGCGGTGGATGTGAAGAAGTAGGCCATTATCTCGGCAATAATGAGACAAGCAGATGCAACGTTGACTTTTTTACTTTTTCTCTAATACCTCTTGGGGGCTTTCCCAGCCTGCGGTGGTGGGGCTTTTGGATCCCAGGCATGTGATGATCCACCTTTCCTCTCATGAGGATATGGTTAAGGCCTGGACTAGGGAATCTCATATTATTGACAGCTCCTTGTTTAGGTTATTTCGTTGGTCGCCTGATTTTAATCCTAGATATGAATCCTCTCTCTCTGCTGTTTGGATTCGGCTTCCCTACCTTCCCTTGCCATTTTTGACTCCTGCATACCTTAAAGGTCTTGTGGGAACCTTTGGACGATTCCTTCGTGCAGATGATCGCACTCTTGCCTTGGCTCATCCCATGTTTGCTCGTGTATGTGTTGAGATGGATGTCTCTCAGCCTTTGCCTTCTAGGGTTTGGGTTGGTCCATCCAAAGAAGAATGAATTCTCCCTGTCGCGAAAAGAATCTCGAATGACTAGGGACTCCATACCTTACCAAAGTTAGCATTCACTTGCTTCGCCGCTTCGCGCCTCATCTGCACTTAAGGAGTCGGGGATGGACCGACTGTCTGTCTTTATCCATATCTTTACTATGAAGAACCTCTTGTCCCTCTTCGTCTTGCCAAAGGGGGATTGAAAATAGAGAATTTCCCCAACTCAGTCGATTTTTTAGTCTTTTTTCATCACTCTACCTATTGTATTGCCAACTAGAGAGTGATTTGAACTTCGTTAAGTCTAGTTGGCAACTGAACAAAGCTCTCGATCAACTAAAGTCAGTGTCCGGATCAGGAAAAGTCTCAGGTGACTGAAGAACTCAGCGACGAGTTGACAAAAGAAGCCCTAAAAATGGACATGAAGAGGAATTAGCTTAGGTTAGCGACTTGACAACAACCATACTTCCTTCTGCCCCATGTGGAAAGTCAGCAAGTAGATTTTCGCTAGGTATATAAAGCCAGTTATTTGTCCAACAGAAGGCCTACTACTCCTAACTAAGCACTTCTAGCAGTAGGACTCTCTTTTGCTAATACTTTTTTTTCTTTTTGACCCCGCTGAAGACATATTCCTTTGTCTCTAAACCAATTTATATTCTTTTTTAGGACTTTCTGTTGTAAATGAATTCTTCTTCGCGAAGCTGAGGTTTAGGGGAAAGAGGAAAGTCTTCGATCCGGTTTAGATTCACTTGTCGACTGAACCCCTAGCAATAGGCAGGCGTGGGATTCTTCCTTTGGACTTGACTCTTTTCTTTGACAAAAGAATGCCCAAGGACATGGAACCTTAAAGTAAAGGAAGCTTCACTTCGAAGACTGGATCTAGCCGGAGCTCTTCGTCACTTTGTGCTTAGTTACTAGGACCTTGTTCCTGGGATGGGACTCTTGCCATACGCATTCCTTTGTTAACTTCTGTCATAGCCTGGTCTTAGAGACCATCCACTCCGATGCTTCTTGCCTCATCAAAGTTTTGCTTGCGTAGATAGCCATCGCTTTTGCCCGGTAAACTGATCCTAGCAGAATGAATCTTTTGAGCTTTTATAAGACAATCCTTATTCGCTCTTTAGTATCCTTCGTTTCGGAAAGGGGGTGAAAATCGGGCGGAACCTACTATGGCAAAGAGATTGGGCTATGATTTCGTCTTGTGTAGTTCACTTTCCATTGAGCAATAAGCCTCAGTTTGTCTTGTCCAGTCGTTTAGAGTCCTTTCACGCTATTCCTCGCGTGTCGAATATTCCAGCAGGTGACAGAAAGAATAAGAATGAGAATTGAAGAGCTTAGGCGCGAAGGTAGTCTCATAATAGATAAAAGGGCTAAAAGGCGAACGAACTGAAGGCCCTGCGATAGACATCATGCTTAGGATTCTCTTTCAGCTGCTTTTTCTTAACTTAGGGCGTTAGCTGGCAATAGCCATCGGTGCGAGGTCAAAGGCAGGGATAGGCGAGGAAATAGGAAACTTCATCCTTTACAAAGACTTTAAAGTTTAGGGCAGTCCAAACTATGCTTTAAGACCATGTCATAGGGACGGTCTTTCAAATGAGAGCCGGTAACTCAGATTCGATAGAAAGACACTGACTCTAAACTTCAATGAATCAACCTTCGGTTGCTGGTTATAGCCCTGCTGTGACTGTCTTACTTGCCATCTATCCGCTCTGGTTCTTATCAAACTATTCCTTACTACAGGTTTTATGCAATTGTATCAGTCTATTTTGTCTTAAGAAGCCCTAACTACGGACTAATGGGCAAAGGAGGTAAAAGAAAGCCCGACACTGCTCACTGACCTCGTAAACTTTCTTGGAGTCATAGTGGCAAGGGTCGTGAACTCTACTAAGTCTGTTGAGAAGTTAGGTTCAAATCCAGGATAGGTATGGAATCTTAGTCAGTTGATAGGCAATATGGAAAGAAATCAGACTCTTTGCTATATTCTAAAAAAAGTGTAAGCGCTTATCAGCATCACTGGTTTTATTAATTCACCAAGTACTTTAGCTGCTAGGCGATACGCAGTTCCTAATTATCCAGTATCTCCAGGAAGCTTGAGACTAAATATTCGTTGTGTAGCGACAAATAGAGACCAAAGTACTTTGTCAGTGATTCTAACTTTCATTCAGTCTGATTATGCGACACCGGTCTTTGAAGTTGAACATGCCCCTTCTGCCATATAGTTTCGAGGTCAATTCCTCTTTCTAACTTCTTTTCTACCGGTTGAGACAAAGTCACGTACGACGAAGAAAAAATAAGCCTCAGTCTTATCTCGAAAGACTCCATTACCGGGACTACTAAAACGATATTTCACTCGAAGACGGCGGCAGTCGCAACAAAGCGAAGCCTTATTTTTCATTGTCTTACTTTACACGCAGAGCAGGAGCTGGTGTCTGGATCTCCAGCCCCATCTGCATAGGAGTTATTTGGGTAGAAGAACCCATCGCAAATAGTTCTCTTAGTATCGGAGTCTTCTTTTGACAGCTTGTAGATGTGCTTGTCGAGGAGCATGCATAAACTGAAAGACTTGATTCACAGCAAACGTCATGTCGGGCCGGGTCAACGTGAAAGACTTTAGGCCTCCCACCATACTTGTATAGTTCCTTGGATCAAGTCTTTTCTTTGAGTAAAGCCAAAGCCTTTAGCGACTAGCCTGACCTTTTCCTCCTAAGAGGAATCACGACCACCACATTCCCTTAAAACCTGGTAGTGAGCCTGTGAGTGTAAGGCCCTACAGATACCCCCACATCCAAAAGGCTGAGATAGAAAAAGAGGTCAAGGAGATGCTGTTAAGTGGTATTATCAGGGCAAGTGTGAGTTCTTATGCCTCTCCAGTGTTGCTGGTGAAAAAAAGGGACAATACCTGGAGATTTTGCGTGGATTATCGAGCACTCAATGCCATCACCATTAAAGAGAAATTCCCCATCCCAATAATTGAGGAATTGCTTGATGAATTACATGGTAGCAGGAGATTTTCGAAGCTTGATTTGAGAAGTGGTTACCATCAGATTCGGGTGTTTGAAGATGATATACACAAGACTGCATTTCGAACTCACCAGGGCCATTACGAGTTAATAGTTATGCCCTTTGGTTTAACTAATGCTCCAGCCTCATTTCAGGCTTTAATGAATGAGGTTTTCATGGATTATATGAGGAAATTTGTACTGGTTTTTTTCGATGACATCTTGATTTACAGTGACAGCCTAGATAGCCACTTGCAACACTTGAGGATAGTGTTTGAAACTTTAAAACAACACAAGTTGTTTGTGAAGAAATCGAAATGCTCTTTCGGTCAGGCAAGGTTAGAGTATTTCGGGCATGTGGTGAGCAGTGAAGGGGTATCAGCAGATAAAAGCAAGATTGACAGCATGTTGAGCTGGCCACAACCCACTACTGTCAAGGGGTTGAGAGGCTTTCTGGGTTTAACAGGCTATTACCGAAAATTTTGAAAGGGGTATGGGGTTATCAGCAAGCCACTGACCAATTTACTGAATAAAGATAGCTTCACCTGGAATGAAGAAGCAGCAAGGGCTTTCAGTCGTGTTCTGATGCACACCAAGTCTTTGTCACAAGTTCTGAGTGAAGTTGTGCTCGTTCTTGTGCACCTCTGCTTGGATATGATCTACCATGTGACATATGCTACTTTTGTCTTGCTGCAATGGAGTGATTGCTGCTCACGTGCGCGGGCATCTACTGATTCACTTGATGACTGATGCTCGGCCACTGCTGCTGCTACTACAGAGTATTCTTCTCCTTGGTTCCTCTTGAAGCTTGGGGATGTAGTTACATGCTCATGATACTACTGTAGTCGACTTAATAGTGATGTACTTTGTAATATACTTTTTGCTACCTTGCTCTCCCAAAGGAGCTTTCTAGCTACTGATCTCCTCGACCATCTTCCTTCTGGTATAAAGGAAAGAGCTTCCCGAGAGCCCCTATGCGACCTTCCACTTGCAGAGAGTCCTGCCGATGTAGCTCTTGTTCTTCTTCCTTATCGAGGTCTTCCCTTTCCTCTGATCAACAATTCAAGTTTCATTCAAGTCGTCACCTTAGCGAAAGCACTAAGTAAGCAAACTACCTTAATGAAATATGAAAGCGGCTGAAAAGAAATTTTTCGATAGTTATTCAAGGTGAAGTAAATCCCCTATATCTGATAGCTGTAACAGGCCTTCTTCTTACAGAGAAATGCCCCTATTGCGAATCTCTCTCATAAGAAAGAAGAGAGCTAGCATAAGCAGAGCTACCAGCTATACTACCAGAAGAGCAGCTACTATCAGTCCTAAAGAGCCAGTATCCGTCCTTCACTCTTAACTTAAGGAAAGGATAGACCTTAGCGCTTCCTCTTGATCACAGTAATGCGGGAAGTCTGGCTAAAGGAAGATAGCATATCATAAAGAGATGAAAAAAAGAAAAATTAAGGCGTCAGCGAGGGACCTCTATAAAGTCATTATCTGATAGCTTTCACAGGGCTTCTTGCTAAAGAGAAATTGACATAGAGAGCGACTGATTCCAGGCTTAGTATCTTCGGTTTCATCTTATAGGCTGACTTGCATCACTCTAATAGGATTCCTTGCTTCAGTCTGCTAGGCTGGATTACAGGCTAGCGGTACAAAAGAGCTTGATAGATCGTGATTTGTTCTCATTCATTCTACTTCGACCACCCTACAGTAGCTACTTGGAGATTCCCCGTAAAATAGATTTCCTGCCTTTTCTCTGCTTGAACTATGGCCATAGAAAGGAACTGAAGTGGATGGACCCTATCTTCGGTTATCACTTGATCGATCTAATCTCTTCTGTCCTATCTTTTATGTCCTATCTTTTATAACCCGACAGGAACAACCTTACTCAGGGATTTCAGTACAGAAACTACCGGAGTCACATCTAGCTATCAAAGAAGAAGCTTACAGGCCTTATCCCAATAAAAGTTAGGGAAGGAAGGCAATCTTTTTCCTAAAAGAACCTCAGCTTGCATACCTTTTCCTTCCTTATCCATCTTTACCTAAAGGACGATAGGAAGATAGGATTGATGTAAGCATTAACGTCCGCATCGTCCGGGTCAAACTACAGGTATGAGTTCCATCTTACTTACTTGGCCCTAGCTTACTACTCCTACTGGGATACTCGCAAAGGAAGGCAAAGATAGCTAATAGCAGCTCAGCTCATATTGGCCTGGCCTTATTCAACTACCAGCACTGGAATGGAAGGCTAGGGAAAAGAGAAGCACTAGGATAGAGGAACAACGGACGATAAGAACCGTATCGGACGTTACATCTATCTATAGTCCTCTCGTCCGGTAGTATGATAAAAGAAAGAGAACTACAACTACTGGGAGAGGAACTCAAAAAAAGCAACTATAGGAATTCTTAAACCTATAGACGTTGTTAACGAGCTAACCTAACTAATAGAATCTCTTCCCTAGGTAGTTTGTAGTGGGCATTCCTATCTGACCGAGTTGCTAGTAGGAAGCTAGGCTATTGAACTAACAGAAGATAAGCGCAGCGGATGATATGCAGCGGACGATCTTCTTCTTTCTTTTTATCTAACATCGTCCGGTAGTTCCCTTTAGTCTCTTTCTAAGAAGCTAAAACAGCTAAGAACGAATTAGCTCTTTCAAGCCCCGTTTCTAGAAGAGAAAGCCAGAGGGTAATAGCTGATTGGCAGTATGAGTGTCAGAAAGCTGCCGATGCTGTATTGCTGCCTGCTCGAATCAACACCCCTCTACGAGTTTCCTCATTCCTGTGGTTGTTCTCTTCTGTTCTGAGAGAGAGGGGCTCTAATGCCATTTCTCTTCCGTCCAAAGGCCAGTTCAAGCTCTCAGATATAGTATAGGCTTTTCCTCCTGTAAGCCCTTTCGATATGAGTCCCTTATTTCCTCCTTAGGAGCGAATCTCTTCTTGACTTGAAAGCCTTCTTCCCGGATTCCTCAACCTAGGATAGATCAATTGACTGTGTAAGCTCTCTAAGGTAGCTATCTATCTTTAATGAGGTTCCTAGTGAGGTCATTCTAATCTTCCCATGGTTCTAACCGGACGCTTATCCTAGTGACATTCTATCATCCTGTGTCACTATATCAAGATTAGTAAGACCTTTCATCCTAGTTGTTCTCTTTCCTCTAGGCTAGAGAATATCTTCTTTCTAGATGTATTTATTACTTACTGCACTGGGAGAGGAAAAAGGACTGTAAGCATCTAGTTTGTGATAGCTAGTACGCGAATGTCTCTTTCCTGCCTTGCTAGCTCTCGGACTAGTCGTATTAATACCAGCCTTCTTGCCTTGCTGCTTGCCTTCCAGCTGCTTTTGGACTTGTAGCTAAGTCGTCTAAATCCCCTTGCTCTCTCCTAGCAGCCTTGCCTTGCCTTAACCGACTGTGCGGGTTGGTTGTCATACCTATCCCTTCCTGTCTTTCCTGTTTCTGACTTCCGAGTTGGTGAGTCACTCGCTAGTGTTGTTGCTTTATCCATGGTGGTCTTTCCCTATAGGTCTTGCCTTATTGCTGCTTGCTGACTTATTGCATTTTTTTTATGTGATAAGGGATAAGGAAAGAAGTTCCGCTCGGGCCTCTCTTGGGTGAGTCCCTTCTCTCCTCCACCCGGCTTTCCGCGGTACCAAGCTCACTTCATTAAGTCTTTCTTTAATAAATATAGGAGTCTTTCTCGCTACTACAGCAACTGAAAAAAGGGGCTAACCGACTAAGACTAATAGTTATCCGAAAGACGGTTCTGCAAGCCGGACTTAACGACAGATCTGTTTTCGTCTTTCTTTATTTTATCTAAAAACCGCTCTTGCTCGAACTGGAAATTGCGTGAATAGTTGAAGAACAATCCATTCGGATTAGAGCTGTGGCACGAGAAGGCAGAAGGCCGGTGCCTTGATCGAGACCTTTTTTGGCGTGAGTTGCTTAGTGTTTAGTGTATAGCCCCAAAGAAATTACATAAGGCATTTCACACTCGCTTTTCGGAAGGAAGATAAAAAGAAAAGGAAGAGAATGCCCTGAGAGAAAGGGAATCATCATAGGCGGTGTTTTAAGTGAAGGAGAGAGACAGGACTTGCTATGAATCAATAGGCTCAGGGGCATGCCCCCTATATTAGCAAGAGAATCTGCTCTTTGACACATATATTAGACCGTAAGAGACGATTAGCTCTAGTCCCGTAACCAAGCGAAAGGGGATTCATGGACAGAAGCAGCAGCCCTCGGTTTGCCCTTTCATGATAAGGGATCAAGCTCGTCTTTTTGACTATATACTCACCACGTAACTCTTTCACAGCTAGCTCTGAGTCCCCTGTAAGCTCTTCAATGGGAATTTGAAGTGCTAGTTCGAGCCCTTTACTGATTCGTATTCCGCCTCATTGTTGGAACATCCTTCAGATAAGGCAAAGGGGTGCGGGATGATCCCGTCGTCTGGGGCTACGAAAACGATCCCTATTCCTTATTTCTTCTTTTTTTTTTCCTGTTTTTGGCCGTCGGGACTCCTTGAAGCTCAATCAAAGTACATTTTCCAGCCCCTTTTTATCTCGATCTGCATAACTTCTTCATCTGGTAAGTCTGTTGCCAGAGGTGAATCATCGGGGATAGGATGTGCTGCGAGGAAGTCAGCCAAGATGGTTCCATAGATGGGTAGAATATCATCCGTCCAAAGTTAGGTACCTGAGACAGATGTCGAGAGCCATCACATAAGGAAGAGATTGATAAATAAGCTTCGAGGGCACTCCGGCCGGTGCTTGCTTCCTCAAGTCGGGTATCCGTATCGGTGGCTGTTGGCAATTTCGTTAATGGAGGAAAGACTTAATAGGAACCCCTGCCGACGTCAATCCGATACCTTTTTTCTCGTTTTTTCATTGATTTTCTTGCTTTATTTCCACTATTAACATGGAAGGGAAAAGGTACCACTGAACACAAACTTAATCTCTCTTTTTTAGCTGAAAAAAAATTTTTTTAAAGGTGAATTTAGGATGTTTAAAGAAGAGTTTTATATTCCAGGTTTTTCGAGTTAGGTTCCAGTATTGCATATGGTTTATAGAATGTTAGTAGTTAAGGCTTTGTTAAGAAGTTTCTTTCTTTGCGCCTTTAAACCTGAAGGGAGTTATGGCATTTGAGTTGAGTTACTAATAAGGTATCTTAGGAGCAATGCAGTGTAGAGAGATAATAGCAGTCTAGGGAGGGAGTCGCTGTCTATAAAGAGAATAGCTTGAGAGTGAGATCAGAGTAGGACCTGTTAGAATCATACCGAAGCCATACCCAGGCCATACCCGAACTCACCTCCCATCACCCCTTGAAAATAGGGCTTCCAACCCCTGGTTAAGGACCTTAGTCTAGCTTTCCTGTTTACTTGCTTTCCATTCATCCATCTCCTCCTGGAAGGACAGAATGGTAGGGGGGGCGAGAATCACTGGTAAGGGTTGGCCCGGAGCTCTGCGGTTGATCCGTTGGGTAGGAATAAGAGTCATTAATGGCTTTCGAGATGAGGCAGCCAGCCACTCTTCCTGGGTAATGCGCCCAAGAAACTGTGCATGTGTCACTGTTCCGGTCGTTGGGAACGGTCATGGTGTAGCCTGTGCAGAAGATGAGTGAGATGTATCCCGACAAGGTGAAAGCCATTCAGGAGATGCCGATCCCACGAACTAACTGAGAAAGAAGTTCACGGATTACGAGAACAGATATTCAGCACTAGAACGGACGTGCTGCGCATTCGCTTGGGCTGCTCTGGCAGTACATGCTTTATCACACAACTTGGCTCATCGCTCGCATGGGCGCACTGAAATGAAATACATATTCGAGAAAGCCTCTCTCTCTGGGGGGATAGCAAGGTGGCAAATGCTCCTGGCGGAATACTACATTGTTTTCAAGACTCTCAAAGCCATCAAAGGCCAAGCACTGCCAGGTGATCTGCCAGTGTGTTCAGGGGTTAAAGGTATCTTCCTGACCACTATCCAAAGGATTCAGGCCTCTAAGACAGTCCCATAATTCTTGAGAGTCTTTATTTGTAGCTAAAGGCAGAGGGTCCGTTACAGACAGGTGCGGAGAACTAGTTAAGGTGACTTGGGAATAAGGGCTTGGAAGAGCAATGCGGAGAATCAGTTGTTGATTTCGCCCATTGTTGTTGCGAGCTCCATTGTAGTTGGAGCGAGAGGAACGATTATCAGAAGCAGCTGAAGTCTGAGACACAAAGGCTGATTGCTGCTCACTGTGTTGTGCAGCTTGTATGCGATGAAGACGCGATTCTTGGTTAAGGACCTTAGTCCGCAGCTCCTCAAACGATGGAACAGTCTTAGAGTCGGAGATGGTTGTAACAAAAGCTTCATATTCAAAGGGCTTTGTAGTGAAAACTACATCCTTTGGAGACATAGAAGAGAGTTGATAGCAGCCAAGGCATCAACCATAGACTTCAGTTCCCGTAAATAGGCATCCATAGGCTTGTTACCTTTCCTGTTATTCTGAATATCGAACTTCAATTTCATTTCTTTAGCCGTGGACTGATCAACAAATCTTTGCTCTAAAGCCATCCAAACATCCATATATGTTTTGTTTTCATATTCTATTGTAGACTTCCGTCAACATGTCCACTGAGAGTGTCGCATTCAACCAAGAGCGAACACTTTGATCCGTTCTCACCCAAGCACTATAAGCGGGGTTGAGATGAGCCCTTCCTTCGGCATCACTGATGAATTGAGGGGAACATGGGAAGGTCCCCTACACATAGCCCATTAAATCATTACTGATGAGTATAGGTTCAAACTGCGATTTCCAGAGAAGATAGTTGCGTCAGTCTAGCTTTATGGATACGAGATGGGTGATATTGGGTGCAGCAAGAAGGGGCGCAGGTGAGAAGGATGATGGGTTCTGGTAGGTGGAAGGGAAAGATTGAGGAGATGCATTGGAAGACATGGTGTATAACGGTGAGAAGGCAGCAGAGGGAACCGTGGTATATACCTGTGGGGAAGGCATGAAAACATGACTGGAGGGCTGTGGAATAGATGCCGAGGGTCCTGCAGTCGGTCCATGAACCCAATAAGAGGGCAACAATGGTTTCGGGTTCACAAAGGACAACGAACCAGATGCAGTGGTGTAGGACTGCAAAGCCGTAGCCTGTGACAGCGATGAAGACTCGATGCTTGAGTCTGTCATGAGTGAAGATGCCACTAGGGAAGCACTGGGAACGGCAGAAGACACACCAGTAGTGGAGGCAGGAATCAAAGTAGAGTTCTCAGAGGAAGAAGGAGCTGTTGAGTCAGATGTGGCATTAGACTTCAAATAGGTTCTTCTCGAAGTGGTCATTAGTAAGCCAAGGAAGTTATTTCCCCAAGGCAAAGAGTCCGTTCATGGTAGAAGTCCTTTCCTTTCAACTAAGAATGCCGACTTTCCTCAAACGATTGGAACTAAGGTATCCTCGCCGAAGGAAAAGAAGAGTAAGCCAATAGTATCCCGGGGAAAGAAGAAAATGGCACATTGACATTCATCTTCCTCTCGAAGGGCTTTGAGAAGAGGGGCAACAGTGAAGATGCCGAGAATGGCCGTGTCTATGGGGATTACCGGTCTTAGTAAGAATCTGTTGCAAATGCATGTGAGGGAGGAATGCCTGCATTAAGATTTAAAACTTGTCGTCTACTTGAAGGAAATGTTTGGAACAGGGAACTTACAATAATACAACGCCGCATTCTTCGAAGATTGAGGAACAAGACGAGATCTATTAAGAGAATGATTTATTCTCGAAAAAATCTGAATAGTTACATCCAATTACAAACTACACGAAAGTTGCCCCTTTTTCATGGAGATTTACCCATCACAGAGATGCATAGAGGAACAGAACGAACTTCATATATCCCTTTTCCACTCAATCCAGAAACAAGATCGGACGTTATTCCGGTTCGTCTCCATTTTAGTGAAACTCTTCCTCAAGCAAGGCAGCCAATAAGTCATCGAAGGCTTTGTGTGAATAATGTAATAGTCAGCATTACTTCTTTTCAAGTTTCCCAAGGTGATTTCATATCTTTGAAAGAAAATGATGCTATAATCTATTCAGAAATAAGGAGATCCTTCTATATCGAAATTTCACTTTCTAAAATCATAGGAAAATTCCTGGATAGCCCGGTAAGAATGTGGAGAAGAACCAAAACGGAATGGTTCCGCTTACTTAAAACTAAGAGGGGATGCCGCCTACTACTGAAAGACCCGTTTTTGCAACAGTTGCGTTCTTCTATGCAAGACGAAGACTTAGAAAGAACAAAGAAGTTTGGATCCGAAAAAGTATGCTTAGGCAGTTCTTTCGCTGAGCACAAGAGAATAAAGAGGAATTTTTATCATTTCAAATCGATATTCTTATCGAAGAGAAGGAACGAAAAAACCCTAAATCTTACTACTAGAAAAAGAAGTCCTATAGTTTACAACTCTTCTTTCTATAGTAATTTGACCTCTTGCTCCACCCATCAGTCTTCTATGAAGAGAAAAATAAAAAGCTCTTCCCTATCTACTCATTATTCGGAGGTGAATCATAGAACACCAAAAGCTGTGCTATCTTATGGACCTAACATAGGTCACATCCCTCACGTGCGCCAAGAGCACATTCGATAGCATCCTCTTAAGGTTTAAAGATCCAAACCTTCTTCTTCTTAGCGGAAACGCACGTGGCCAAAACATATAAAGATCGGCATAGTCGCTCATAGGGGCATATCTATCCGGATAGAGGATAGTCTAGATCTTGATTCACTATTTCCATTTTTCTTTTTAGATTTCTTTTTTTTTGTAACCTCGTGCGAGTCTAGCTCTTACAGGTCTAGGATTCCCGTTATCACTAGTCTGAGTGCCCCGAGATCCAGTGCCCGTAACGTAATATGTCTAGTCTCCTAGTGCCCTTTTGGAGGAGTATCTCCAGCTTTTTCTTTTAAGTCAGCGGTATCTCACACGCAATCTCCTGCAGAGTAAAGGTCAAAAGCATATATTATTATATTTCAGGATTCACTACGGAAGAGGAGTACTGCTTCACTCACAGGGACATCATCGAGAAGAAGAAGCCAAGATTACTCTCGAATAAAGAAGGAAAGAGGGTTGTGACTCAAATGGATCGTTGAAAGACTGAGTCTAGGACTTGGTTGGTTGAAGACTTGCGGGGGAAATAAGTATGCGGGAGGAAGTAGCTCCAGATAATGAGCAGTAGGAGGAAAGTAAAGTATTGGAGCAAGAGGACTCGCATGTATGTGCCCATAGCAAGATGCCCTTAACACTTAAGCATTCCCAAAATGGAATTCATGCACTAATCCACTTAAAATTCTTTGATCGCACATTTATTAGAGAACTGTACACTTCGATGAAGAAGGACCCACAGACATTCCTTATTGTTCATCTCCACAGAAGTGAAATAGCAGGATTTTCTTCATTGGATAGTGGTGCTACATGGAGTTAGGAAAAATACGATCTCATGTGGAAGAAGGGCTAGACTGATAGAAGATCTTAAGAAGACAGGATTGGCACTTGACCTAAGAAGCTTTGAGACTCTTTTTAGAAGTTCGATAAGAGTTACTGACTTACTCCGCTCACTCAGTCTATAACCAACGGAATCTCTCTCATTCAACGACTTCTATATGTGATGGAATAATTGAAGAAAGATTCGCAAGGCCTATTTCTTTGACTGTCCAGACTCTCGTTCTAAGGATGCCCAGGTTGAATGACTTGATTCCGATCTTTTCCAGTTCACTCAGGTCGGTACGAAGTTTGACTCTTTTCTGCAGAAAGAAGAAGCGGAAAGTCATTCATGGTAGGTTATTTCTAGATTTATTTTGAAAGAGACAGACAGAGCGAGTCCACGATAAGATAGTCCTGACCCAAGAAGAGATAGCGAGAGGGCATCTCTCTCTGTCAGGTGATTTCCTCATGAAATAGCTGTAAGGGCGAATCCATATCTCTTGCGGCGTGGCTCTCTTTATCTTTACCATAAGTGACTCAAGCCGAAAGTTCTTCCAGTTCTGTTGGAGCTCGTCAAGTAACTCATGACGTACTTCTTTAAGAAGAAAAGGATCTTTCATTCAGAGAAATTTCATATTAAAGAAGCTAACAAATAAGATAGAGGACGAGAAGATAGACGAAGAATGTTGTCGCGCGAGTTGGTTATATTCGCAGTTCAGAAGCATTTTTTTGTAAAAGAAATCCCTGGTCTATGATGAAATCTCATGTGAATTCCCTTTGGTTCTGTTGGCGGCTGATAATCTCAGGACAAAAAGAATATGATTCTTGGAAGACGAGCACTGTTTTGTCGAAAGAAGGGATTCCCTAGCGGACCCACCTCTTATGAGCTAATTTCCATGTTGGTAGAGTCGTTAGAGGACTTCAAGTCAAGGACTGCAGACTGGCCTAATTCGCGCATAATATAATATAGTAGTAAACATTGTATGATGCAGCAACAAAGGCCACTTGAGAGCTTGAATCGTAAACGCCATGAAGGTGTTGAAGGCGCTGTTCTTGGTATAGCAGTTTAGCTCGAAGTTCATCAAAGGTTAACGACGAATTATTGTTGGTGACCGTCCTGATAAAGGATTCATATTCTTCAGGGAGTCCTGCCAGTGCATAGATCACCATGTCTTTAGAAGAAAGGGGAGAGTTTATGGCTTCTAGGGAATCCGCAATGGACCGAAGATACGTTGCCATGGGTTGGGATCCCTTTTTCAAAGATTTCAATTTGAGTTTGAGATGTAACTCACGAGCAGTAGCCTGGTCTAAAAATCTTTTTTACAAGGCTAACCAAATATCACGACAGGTTGTCAGTTCATGAACCTCTTGAAGAATCTCTTTTGTAAGAGTTGCATTGATCCATGATAGGAGGCTTTGGTCTGTCCGAACCCAAGCCGAATATGCAGGATTTTGTATGGCGTTGCCATTGGCATAACAAATAAACTGAGGAGGACTGGGAAAGGTTCCGTCGACAAAGCCCAGAAAATCATTTAAGATTATAATGTAGGAATTGGGATTTCCAAAGAAGATAATTGGTAGAGTCAAGTTTAAGGGAAAGAAGATGGGTGATGTTTGGTGTAAATACCATAGGATTGGGGGTCTCTTCCTGTCCTGAAGAAGCAGCGATGAGGGATTGATGAAGGAGAAGCCATAGTGTTGTCAAAGCAGCTTGGAATACTACAATCAGAGGCTCCATAGCTTTCCGTTTCTATCTATCATAAGCGGAAAGCGACCAAAAAATCCCTCAAAGTGTGGAACAAGGCTAACTTCGGTAAGAAGATGTTCGATGCAAGTGCTGTGGAATGGAGATAAAAAAAAAGATAGGACAGAGAAGGAGAAAGAGTGAAGTTCTGGTCTTTCTACTAGGTCCTCCTTTCGAGCCTTCAGATCAACTCGTTGGGGAACGAATGTTCTGGTTCTATTCGAGCTATATCTCCCTCTACCGCTGGCTTTGCCTCGAAGCCGGTGGAAGGTTCAAAGCAAGAAACTCAGCCTTCTTAACCTTCTCCATCTGCTGGTCTAAAGCACCCCGAGAGGCAGATACCTGTAATCAAGTCTTTCTGTTGCCACCAATCTATCTGTCTATTCCATTTAGCTAACCGGCTCATAAGCAGAAAACCTAAAAAAAGACGTGTATAAAAATAAAGATTGAAGGTATTTCAAGAGAAATAAATAATTCAATGATCAAATAATATTACTATGGTTCAAGAGAAAGTAATAGTATCTACTCGACCACTACAGTGGAAGTGTGTTGAATCAAGAGCCGACAGTAAGCGTCTTTATTATGGACGCTTTATTCTGGCTCCACTTATGAGAGGACAGGCGGATACAATAGGCATTGCGATGCGAAGAGCTTTGCTTGGAGAAAGAGAAGGTACATGTATTACATGCGCAAAATCCGAGAAAATACCACATGAATATTCTACCATAGCAGGCATTCAAGAACTTAGGCCATTAAAGAGTTCGATTAAGAGCCTAAGTATAGCTTTTTAGAGATGTTTAGATCAAGAAAGAGCTACTTGAATTGAACTTCTCTTTATTTCGGACACAATACCACTTCTCTTTCTTTGGAGTACTAACTTTCCTTTCTTCCCCGGTTTCGGGAAAGGGTTAGTACCCGAAGCTCGATGCAGGTTTAGATCGATCGGGGCTTTGTTCCTTAACTTAAGCTTTCACCCGGCTACTCAGCTTGAAGCAGGAACAGAGACAGGGCGTGAATCCACTGCTTATGAAAGAGAAGAAAATGCAATTGACAATTGAACAGGTTATGAATCAACTGGAAAATCAATAGCAGAAACAACTGGTTCTTAATCAACTCCAGCAGCATCAAAGAAAGTAAATGAAAGTACTTTAAATTAAAGAGTTACTTCGAAGTAATAAACCTTACCTTGTAAAATAAAGAATTCATTAACTGAAATACTAATAGTAGAGGAAGACTCTTATCTAGTTACTTCATAGCCGTTAGTCAATAAAACTACTGAGAACAGTTAAATTCAATCTAGTAGTACTTTCTAATCTTATTATTTGTATTCCTGAAAGAATACTGTTATGTATTTTATTATACGTTTACTACTTCAGAAAGCAAAATAGATATTAAATAAAGATCTCTCTTTACCTGAGGGTAGTTAGAACTGAAAGCTATATCCTTTACTAAGGCTATGGCTCCCTTGTCTTTGTATGAAAATTCCAGTTCACTCAGCTCGTGTGTCATATGGAAAAAGAGTTTAGCACCAAACAGCCTCCGGACCATGGCGGGGGCATAACTTACTCCTCCCCAACAAAGGAAGTCAAGGGTATCTTCCACATCTATATGCTACTGGGCAAGGCTTCACCCAAGGAGCTCTCCATTCAACGTTCTGACTGTTCCGACTCCAGAAAATTGCAATCCACTCTGATTTGGAAAAGGGTCCTGGCCATTCGCTTGAACAGAATTCCACAATTTATGATTCTATTTTGGTGCAGGTAAGGCTTTGTGAACCTATTCTCTGTGCACTCAAGATGTGCCTTCATCCAGCAAGAGTTACAGGCTTACGTAGTACTAAACCAACAATCGAATGGGTACCGCCCATGGGACAGCCAATTCCCTGTACGGATATGGGCTCACCAATTATCTTTCTTCCTTCATTCTCGTATTCCAATGGAACTTTTTTTAAGAAATATTGCAACAAACGAGATATTTCGAAACTCACATAACATAAGACTCAATATCTAATTCTAATAAGTATCATTCTTATTGGAAATTTCCAATTGAAACAAAATACATTTACTTTTTCTAAATCCATATTATTTTTAACTCTATTTTAGGAGTATTTAGAAAAAGAAATAATAGGAAAAATGCTACAATAAATAAAAAAGATAGATAATTTGTCTTATCTATAAGAATACGCAAGAGGAGATCATATGAAAAATGTAACCGATTCTTTCCTTTCCTTGGGTTATTGGTCATCCGCCGGAAGTTTCGGGTTTAATACCGATATTTTTGCAACAAATCCAAAAAATCTAAGTGTAGTACTTGGTGTATTGATTTTTTTTGGAAAGGGAGTGTGTGTGAGTTGTTTATTTCAAGAATAGGCTGGATCCGACCAACTGCACTTTTTTTTTGGTATAACTAGTAAAGAAAAGGTGCATGATTCCGCGAATTACTTCTGAATAAATTAAGAAATTCTATTTTAGAACCATAGCATTTCGTGAGTCATTGGTAAATATACTTTGATTCTCTATTAACCAATAATGTGGAACCCATTAACAGGGTTAAAGCTAAACCGTTTGAAGTCCAGATATAAGTACGGTACTCTTTCTACTATTAGTATTAGCTTAATACAGAAATGGTTTCAAAACCAGGTTGGAATTTTTTTTTTTCGATATAAAACACTCATGTCGATAAGATTTGAACCTTTTATTTGGTTGCAAAAATTCCTAAAAATAGGTATTTCAACTTTCCACTTTTTTATCCAATGTTAAATTGATGACCTATGCATAAAGTAAGAGAAATTCTTTGGATTTTAAGACAAAAAAGAAAGAACTTTGCTGACAATTATTTGTATTTGGTTGGTCAGAAGAGTCCTCCGAATATTATTTTCTTGGATTAGTGATCAGTTTTTCTATTTTTATATTTTATTTGAATATAAATAGAGAAGAGAAGACAGGCTCATTACATTAAAAAAAGATAGGGGAATTCTCATAAGTAATTGGGTGTGAGAGCCAAATGAATTGAAAGATTCATGTTTGGTTCGGGAAGGGATTATGGAAGTTTTGAAATGCATGGAAAAAGAGTCTACTTTCATTAAACGATTTATTAGATAATCGAAAACAGAGGATTTTGAAAACTATTCGAAATTCAGAAGAACTGCGCGGGAGGTCCCTAGAACAGCTGGAAAAAGCCCGATCCCGCTTACGAAAAGTAGAAATAGAAGCGGATCAGTTTCGAGTGAATGGATATTCTGAGATAGAACGAGAAAAATTGAATTTGATTAATTCAACTTCTAAGACTTTGAAACAATTAGAAAATTACAAAAATGACACCATTCGTTTTGAACAACAAAGAGCGATTAACCAAGTTCGACAACGAGTTTTCCAACAAGCCTTACAAGGAGCTCTAGGAACTCTGAATAGTTGTTTGAACAACGAGTTACATTTACTCACTAAAGAAGGAGCAGCTTATGCTAACACGATACTCAAGGTGCTGGATGGGAAAGAATGCCGGCTTGATACCAGGAAAGTCTTCACTAAGACGAAAAACGTTCCAATCATTATGATAGCAAACAAGCTACCGAGTTCAACAAGGTATCACGGGCCGCTCAGAGCAAGGTTCATTCGGGTCCCATTCTCCCCCAGAATCACCGAGATAGAAGAAGAAAGGTTCATTGCTACTCTCTGGGGATGTGTACATAGGAGAGCTATTCAGGCTTACGCAGGATTTTACCCATGATATCAAAATTGACTACAATGAATGCGAGGGGATAATAGTAACAGAAGAGGGAGCCATACGAAGAAAACAGCTTCAAACCTATGACGACGCGGGCAGACTCGATCAAAGATACCTGAAAGCAAGCTCTTTTAAAGATAGCCTTTCTAGGCGCATAGAGGGAAAAGAAAAGCCCGGTGAGCTGGACGGATTATTTTTTACAAGCAAAGGGCAATTCGCAAGAATCAAAGAAATAGAGATTTACCCTGAATGGAAAAACAAGCCCGAAAGAAGGAAGTGGAATATGTGATGGCGGAACGCAAAGTTAATCGACGTGCTTAAACTTTTGACTTGGTAAAGTAGAAGGTTCTACCGAAGCAGGGAAGCTCTAGGGTTTTGCTAACCAGTGTGAAGTTGAGTTCTATGTTTCCCTAGTTCATGCAAGGCTAACCTTCGGGTTTTTGCTTTCTGGAAAAACCTCTTACCAGATGGTTGTTCGCTACAGCCTTTAAGTCAAGTCTCGCCTAGCCTCTCCTGGCGACGGCGGGACATACTACTACCTATTGATAGATCAGGATTTGAACCTGAATGCCCTTCTTCCTATGGTTAGTTAGGCAGACGCCTTCCTATCTTTCTTTACTATAAAGCACTGTCTTTCTTCATTCAAGTCAGATAGTTGATCGAGAAAGCACCGCCCAAAGGTGCTCATTGAGCCGGTCCCCGGTAGGCTAAGATCCTCTCAGAGCGGAAGAAAACCAAGTCTTTCTTGCTTTCAGCGTGTCAAGTGCGAGATTGGCTTCGAGAAGCCGCGGGCCCAGTAGTTAGTGCCGGTAACCTGATCGACGTAAGAACGGATCTCAAGCTTGATGAGCAGCAAACCAGACAATCTATTTCTTCAGTTGGGGAGGGGGATCCTTTTTCACTTAACAAATGCAAGTAGAATTTTCGAACCTCAATAAAAAGCTAGCGGAGAGAAATTTAGCTTCCAAAGGTAGTTTACTTGCTTACTTGTTAGAGTAAGGCGTAAGTTCCCACTTAGTTTCCGTCAATGAAATAGCTTACTTGTTAGAGTAAGGAATTCTATCCCATTGGGTTTTAGGAGGACTAGTAGATTCGATGGCAGTGCGCCAGGGAAAGGGCCAAGCTGTACAAGAATACCGCCATTAAAGTACCAAAGAAAGGGTTCTACAAGCAAGCTCTTATTCTGGGGATCTCCATTGAAGAGCATCAAACCCTAATGAAATGAAAGATCTCCCCCCCATTAGCAACAGGTAATCATTTTCAAGCCACAAGAAGGGATCTCCTACTGAACGATAGGAAAGTGAGTTCTTCCAGTTGGCATTCATTAGTCCGGTTGGGTAGGAGCACCTGGTTGATCGCCCCCCAAAAAGTGGTATTGCGAATGACTCAACCTATGCATCCGGTATTTACACACTCTACTTCGAGGTGTAAATCACTTAAACTCTTTATTCCCCCTACCTATGAATATTAATAATACCTGTATTAATTAAAGAATAGAATTTTGGACTTTGCTGAGAGCATTCTGTATAAATTGTGTAATTGTAGCTGGGCTAGGAGTTAGTAAGTGTTTGAGCTCCTCCTCCCTGGCTTTCTGTCACTTTTATGGGCCCTTCTAAACTAAAGAAGGAGCCCGTCTCTCTCCATCTCTTCTCTTTGCTTGTAGGAACGAGGAAGGGGCCTGTCTATCGAATACTCTCTTGTCTTGTTTATGGAGTAGTTCTCTATTCTCTTTATCTCGATCGTGCAGGAATCCCCACCTCTATATAAAATATTTGATCCAACCCTTGCTTCTATGGCTATGGTTGAGAAGCATTTTGAGAGTATCCTCGCCTATCGGAGAGACAAGAGCTACAGAGGGAACATGAAGAGTACCTGCGTGACCCACGTAGGGAAAGATGGCTAAAGGATGACTGAGGACTCAAGGATAAAAATCCGAGATGACTGGCTGGCATTCAGGCCTTTCTCAAGAAGAAAGATAGCACTCCTAGACTACGTCTATGAGAGTGTTTACTGCAAGGTTAATCAACCACTTGGAACAGATCGAAGCTACAGTATTCCCTCCATTTGATATCTTACAAGTGGATGGCGATGCTGCTCATTTAGCTCATTGTGATGACCAAAGGGAAGCCAGAGGGTCCAAGTCTGATACATCAACAGGTCAACTGAGCAAAGAGTGCTCTGAGAGCTATAGACGCTTGGGTCCGGACCCATGTGATGATGTCTCTCAGCTGAAGGCTGTTAAAGTTCCACGCCATCGGAATAAATAGACCAATTGAGATCGATAGTGATCTCGACGAGCCTGACGGAACGGAATCCAATCTAAGGAAGACCGAGTCAAACGGGAAAGCTACCTTGAAGTTCCAGGCATCATCCATCCCTATTCTCGAACCCTCTGACCAGAAGCCGGAATCGTCTTCTGCTACAACAAGACAGGGTGACATGGGAATTGAGATAAGGGACAGAGAAGCTTTCTCGCTCCTACCACCCGAGAGAAGAATCAGGCGACTAGCCGCTGGGAATGATAGTGGCGATGTGCAGCAAGCATGTTAATCGTCATCAGATTCCAGTAAATCAGAGTACTCAGAGAGTACGGGAAGTGACGAAGAGAGCTTGGCGTCAACTACTGTCACCGAGTCAGAAGAAATTTCCAGCACTGATGGTGGAGGAAACAAAGCCATCAACGCTCTTGGGAAATTTGCAAGAGCTGCACCAATGAACCTCTCATATGAAGACAAGTCAGTCTTTCCATCAGGGTTCTCTCATCGGACGATCTATCCATGGTCATTGGATGGATTGAATCAGGAGCGGATTTACAAGATGCTGATGTTTATGATGACCGCCTACAATGCGTACATCGCGGGAGGACAGAGTCCACTGCAGGCATACGTACTGATTACACAGGGATTCAATGGCATCTATCGCATTCAAAATGTAGCGCCGCTTTGCAGGAGAAGCTTCTTCAACTCTCAGTTCCTGGTAGAGCTTAAAGAAAGACTTCTTAGCGGCACGATTCGGATTAGCAGACTGCTCTTCTTTCAAGCGGTTTCCCTTTCTTGTCTTGCTCTACTTACTGTCAATTCCGAACATAGCAGCTACCTTTTCACTCACACGGAGACCGAACGTACTGGGCCCTTACGGAACAGCTAGAATTCCATAGGTCTTACTTCGAGACCCCTTTCTTCTTTCCTTACTTTACTCCCTTACAGGGTCACTCGCCGCATCCTACCTTAGGTCCACTACAGCTGAAAAAGCGGTTTCTTACTAAGGTAGTTTACTTGCTTACTTTACAGGGTAAGGCTAGTGAAGTGCTTCCTATAAGAGAGAAGCACGAACGAATAAGAGATATAACACAAGTAGCTAAATATCAAAGAGCTTATTCGATTCCAGCCTTGTTCTTTGGAAGATCTATCTCGTGTCTGGTACTGCATGGTTCCACTCTGCAAGAACTCTAAACTCTCTCTTTAGGTAGCGAAGCCCCATTCGTTCCCTGGGTGAAGGAGCTGTAGAATCAGTCCTTGCTTTCTTCCCATAGCAGCTGGGAGCGCACAGAGTAGCCAACCCAGTCAGCCAGTCCAGTAGCACGGTCTCGGTCCTGCAAGCCAACGGTTGCTAACTTTCTTTCAAATAAGATCTGTCCCAGCGGTCAGTCTCATCGGCTGGCGGCATTATTCTTTCTTTAAACCACCTTCTAGAAAATCGTTTTTGAGGAAAATACAGAATTAGCTCTATCTTATCCAATGGGAAACTTTCGAGTTCATCCTTTAGCTGTCCAGGCAGTCCTATCAGTGCAGTACTTGTCTGAGGAGTGCTTCCTCCCGAGCCAGTAGGCCGATTGGTGTATAGAAAATAACCTTCCCAGCCGGACAAGGAGCCAGAGCCACCGAGCCTGTGTTACTACTTGAACTATCAAGCTTGGGGGCCCAGCAGACACCAGTCCTTAAACCGGAAAGATCCGATCCCAAGAGGAATTAGAAGAGTGGCTTAAAAGCTCCTTTAAGCCATAAAATTGCCTTTCATTTGCACGAGATTCATATTTCTTTTTGGGGATTCCACTAATAGACAGATTGGATAAGATTCTTACTCCCGCACCGGAACTCTTGCTTCTTGGCCAAGAGAGGCTTCTCGCTGCAATCGATTCCTAACATCTGATCGGCGATTGTGAAAAAAGAATAGGAGTCCTTTAGCCTTCGGTCAATAGGATTAATTCTTCCCTCTAGTAGGTCAGTCAGTCTTTAAATGTGTTCCATAGAATAGAAGAGAAAGAGTCAGTCTTTACTCCTTAGTCTGCCGCTATCTTTCATCCCTTAATTGCCTTATCCTTTCTTTTTCTGTTGTAAACCGGCCTTGTGACAAGACAATAAGGCTGCCATGTGAGATAGTACAGCTAGTCTTACAATAGGTAATCCAGACTAGTATGTCTGATGTATGTGAGAGGGATCTTGACTGATGGAATATTTCCAGTCAGTATGTGGAGTCCAGATGAGATCTGGCTGATCCCGTGTCAAAAGTCCTTGGCAAGGACTTAGTGTCCAGAAATCGAGAGGGATGGGAAAAGCCCATAGTTAGTTGTGTTGTACTTTACGGCAACCCAACCTGGTGATATTCTCTCCTAGGTTCAATGGGAAAAACAAGTAAATGTTACAACTGGTGAGAAGCACATGAATGAATTTGAATTCTTCCCTCCCTATATGGTCTATGTGCTTATTCCCGCATGTGTTTAAGTTCTCTTAATGAATCTATAGACCGGAATGGTTGGAGTGTGCAGGATCACTCCTGATAGATTCACCGATCTGAGTGTGGTATTTCAATTCCTATAGGATTTCTCTTTGCTTTGGTCTTTCGCGCTTCTTTCATTCTGTTCCTGTTGTGAAGAACAAACACTCTTTTTTTACTATGGTGTTATGTCGAAAGAAGAGAGCTGACCCTAAACAGAGAGAGGAGAACGCAGAGCTTGTGAACAAAGAAAGCAGATCACAGAGCGCCGAGAAAAAGGCGAGTAAGGACGCAGAAAGAAAGGAGGCTGCTGAGCAAGAAGCAAAGATGGCTGCATACGAGTAAGCCCACTTTGGTCGCTGTTCGAAATAGTATACGGGTTGAGGAATTCCCATCTTTTCTTTTCTAGCTGATATTGTAATGCATGACATGGATCAATAAAATATTAGCCTTTCCCCTAAAAAAATGCTAGATCATGGAAAACCCAATTTACTAAGGCATGATTACGACTACGTGAATGCATGATTAATAGATACCTAATTTCAGCAAATAAACCATCATGGAAATCACAAGGTAGTTTACTTGCTTACTTTACAGGTAAGGGAAAGCAGAACCGGGAAGACCGTCAGTTCCTTCGCTCCCAACTCTTAGAATAGAAAGAAAGTCAACCAATGCCTTACAAGTAAGCAAGTAAACTACCTTAGCCCTGCCTTAAAGAGAGAAGCCTTCGTAAACTCATTGTCGGGTTCTATCGTAGTGAAGGTTGAATCCGCTACGCACCTTTGGTTCGGTGGTATCCTGGATATAGGAGCAAGGCAGATTAAAGGAAGGAATTGATAAAGCGTCAGTTAGTTGACATGACATGAAAGCCTTCTCTTATAAAGGTGTAGTGTAGATTAGGTGAGTGTTCAGTGAGTGAAAGATCTGACATTTCAACTAACGAGTGAAAGGAAGATCCATTAGAGCCAGAGGCAGAGCAAGGCGATTCGGATGAAAGTGATCCCCCAATCCTCGCTCGGTACCAAGGCTCAGGAAGAGTTCAGTTCAAGCACTTTGCTTTGAATCACAAACAGATATTATTAAGATTCGGCATTCTCGATCTTCTATCTTTCCTGCAGGCATGGAAATAAAACTGGAATGAGACCTTCCTTCTGATTCTGAGATGCCTAGAACCTGGTCTTCTTGTTCACGCCTCAGCTGCTAAAGAAAGAGATCTTCTTCCCCGAAAGCCTATAAGGAAGAACTCTTAACTAAGCCAAAAGGCTAGACTTCTGGATTAACTTCTTTGTGAGTGAATACCGAGCCGAAAGGCCCAGCTCTGACTTATTGATTTGATGCCGAGAATCCGATCTGCAGATGAAGCAGAAGCAGGCAAAAGGCTCAAGGCCAGCGAGGAATTTGCCATACTAGATCGACTCTTAATTACCGAATTGACTCTTCACTCTGTTCATGGTTGGCTGTAAACAAATAGTTTCTTTAGTCCCATCCCTACCCAACTCTATGGATTTTCCTTAGTAGCTCTTAACCCAGCTCTCAAGTTAGCTCGGGACGGGAGGGCTTTAGCACCATTGAAAGCAGATGCTGAATTAGAGACAGCAGATCCAGTATCTAACAGAAAAAGAATGAAGAGAGAATGTGACTACTACTACTACCTTTTAAAGGTGTATGTACGGGTTGAAAGAAAAAATTCCACTTTCTCCCAGACTGAACGAGATGAGGATGAAAGAACCTAGATCACAGAGTTTCATCGATGCCAAAAAAACGGGCTTTCCTCAAACAAACGATTGGAACAAGAATTGGTTCTTTGAATCGTATCATCCATGGCGAATGGGATTATCGTATATAAGATCACGGCTGCGTTTAGGAGCGATCCGCCCCTCCTTCAACAAGCCGGTGGTGTAGGCGAGGTTCCTTGTAGCATGCAGCCAGACAGATATATAGAAAGTGTGCAGTGAGTTAGGGTGGTTGTAAATCACTAGGTAGTCAGTCTTTACTTAACTCGGCCCAAGCTCCCACGTCTTTGGTTGGAGAAAAACAACCTTCCGACATCTTGTCTTTTTTCGGGGGGAACGGTAGGGAGAGAACAAGTCTCTCTTCTGGGGAGCAGAGCAGTCAAAAAGTAAACCACACAAAATGATGAAAGGATTAGTAGTTTCTATGTTGGAGAATCATCCTATTTTGGCCTATTCTTTTAGCTTTCTTCTTGTCTCTCATTTTTCTCGTGTATAAAATAAAAAATGAGTATATAGTACATTCCCTTCATTTTCATGAGCGCTCCTTTAAGGAGACTTTCTCTTGGAATAAGGAGTGTGTAGAGATGTATATGCAATGTCCCCATAAGTACCCATTTCTACCACTATTTTCCCTCTCTGTTGGTCCGAATGGCCAAACGCTAACGCTACTCCAGAATCCGGCCTACTCCCCTCCTCAGAAAAATGAACCCCCAAAACACGGGGAGGGAGCAGGCGAAGCGTGTCGTTCGTAATGAAAAGAAAGAGACCACTACTTCGCCTCTTTCTTGGAATCAAAAACCTTAAGAACCATAGGTGCCACCAACCGAGGCAGAGATTGGAGATACAACGATTGGAGTGCAGTGACCGTACCCGAGATAGATCTGAACCGACGGTTGCGGAGAATAGGTGCAACGGGGAATCATGGGAATAACGAGAGGGTACGTAGGGAACATGGCTGACCAAGCTCCTTTTTCTAACGATTGAAAAAAGAAAGAGGCCGGTGTTCTTCCCAACTGCTCCAATAAACGTGCCTACACCCCATCCCGTCTGGAGAATGATATGATTGACCGAGAGTACTTATGAAACCCGGCACTGAACTAAGGGTTTGATCTGCGGCCTCCTGAACTGTTCGCATCGCTCTCTTCGGTTCAAGCGAAGGCTATAATTACAGTTCGGATCGACTTCCTAGCGTACGGAATACGGAATGGATTCCAAAGCCCCTCTGTTTTAGCTTAGACTAACGGCACCGATTCCTAGTGCTATAACAGAAACTGCCCTTAACGCGCAAATAAAAGCCCTCACAACACTCGATACCTGCTCCCGCTTATTGATTAGGGTGAGTCACTCAAGTCCCTTGTCACTCGTCCCTCTTTTACGTTTACGAAAATACCGGGCTTTATGCTTTTTTCGGAAACTAAACTAAAGTAGCTCGTCAACCTAAAAACAGAGGACTTCCCTCACTACGAAAGGTGTCCCGTGGATGGCGTACTGATATCTCTCCTATTCGTTCTGGATCCAGCTGAAAAAGCCCTTTGCTTTATATTAGCGCTAACGCGCCCCTACAATTGAAAAGACATTCTAGCACTCCTTTTATAATATAAGAAATTGCATGGCTTCGGTTGGTCACTTGCGGGAAATGAAGTCTTTGATGCGCGAGAAAGGGGGCTGCCTTCGCAAGGCTTGCTTGAAAGTCCCAACTGAAAGGACGGTTAATAATTAGTAGTTGGCCCGGCTCTCCCTGCCTGCGCTTTGGTTCTCATGCCTCGTTTTGTTGACGTCGTGCGTAGGATAAATGATTTGCACCGGATAAGCATTTGTTACAGTCGCGAAATACGGGCTTTTGTAAAAGTTTTCATTTTCTGATCTACCTTTAGCTAAGAAAATGCCATTGTCCTATGGCTGCACTAAACTTTGAACTGGACTAAACGAAGACAAAGTGAAGTCGAAGAACAAAGTTGAGTCTAAACAATTTAAGAATTCTTGTTTTTACTTTCTAAACAATGGTTAGGCGGAAAGGGTACCCTTAGACCATAAGCCAGTGAAAAAGAAAACCTAGCTAGCCTATAAGCTTCCCTCTCCGATCATTGCTTGACTCGCCATAACCCTTACACCACACCGCCCCTCGTCTTCAAGCTACGGCTACCTGCATGAAAGCCAACCGCTACAATCCTGCTGCAATAAGAACTCGTTATTTTAGCTTGGAAGGACAATAGACTGCCATATCCCATATCTTCTTATTGGATGAGATTAGGGGTCTGTGAGAGCCCTTTCTCTAACTTCGATGCGCTCGCCTCTTTCTTCTCGGAATCCTACGTACCAATGTTGCAACAACCAGCTCTTCCCCAATCAACTCAAGGTATGCAGGTATCTTTTGCTCCACCACCTCAGGCAACCTTACCACAGTCTCAGCGGGTTCGCCCGTCTCCACCAAATCAAGGCCAACATGGCTATATGCCAAGGCAAAGGCCTAGTCAACCGCCTAGGCAGTTCACTCAGCTTAACCAACCCATGAGTTTGATTTTACCGCTCCGTCTTCTTTTATTTTTTAAGCCTCTCGAAGACTAATCGGGGGGACTTCTATGTGATTGACCCTTGTCTTGGATTTGACTACTATGTCATCCACATAGTCTATACATCATCTCATGGAAGATGGCCGTCATAGCCCTCTGGTAGGTTGCTCCGGCATTCTTTAGGCCGAGCCGAATGGCATGACCTTTGCACAGAAGGTTTCCCGCCCCGTGATGAAGGAAGTCTTCTTTTGGTCTTTCTCGGCCAACCGTCTTTGGTTGTATCCTGATAAACCGTCCATAAATGACAGCGTTTTGTACCCCGACATCGAAATTTGGGAGTGGTAAATCGTCCTTGGGACAGGCCTTATTTAGTTTAGCTTTCTAAAATCAAAGTCCTTCCCATCCTTTTTCGGTACGGGGACGGTTAGAGATCCAATAAGAATAATCCAAGGTCCTAATTAAGCGGGCCGCTTTTTCATTTTTTCTTTGAAAACTCCAAGTCGGGATGGAGCTTGGAGACTTTCTTTTTAGACCTATATTAAAGTTATGCTCTACTAGGACTGGATCTAAGCCTGGCATATCGTTATATGACCAAGCAAAGACGTCCCGGTATCGGCTAAGAAATTGGGCAAACCTTGCCCTTTCTTCGGGACCTAATGATGCGCCGATCATAATTATATTGGGATTCTCCTCGGACCAAGGACCTCTTTCTATGCTTTCTTCGCTCTTTCGGCTCTCTGGGTGGAGTTCTACTATAGGAATGAATTGGCCGATATCCCCTGTCATCCGATAGCTTAGGCTTTTGAGCGAGACTATGATATGAAGGGCTATCCCTTTTCCCGCTCGTTAGGCCCCCTTCTCCTCTCCCTCTCCGGTATAGTCGACTGGCTTCGCTCCTATCCTATTTCGAGAATCAGAATTTAGTAATGAATTGATCAAGAAGGTATCTCCACTAGTGCAAGATGAAGCCCTGTACTGTAAATAAGGCATAAAAGCCGGTCTTTTTGAAGGTTAGTCAGCCGATTGAGTAGATCGCTCGTTCCTGTCTAGTATTGACTGGCCCTTCTATTGTATCGATTGATAGATAGCTGCAACTGGACGGTTTTCATGAGTAACTCTCGGAAGAGGAATGAAATAACTCGACCGTACTATAGGGAGAGGAATGGGCCGATATCTAGCATTGGCTCTACTGGCTTGGCTGTCTCTTCTATTGGTCTATTGTATCGATGGGTACATCTATGGCTTAAGTTAAGGGGAAGACCTGTCTACTCTACTATTGATTCCCTTTGGCTCGCTCTGTCCTAGTAAGTCATCTCACTCTCCTACCTTTACTTTAAAGAAGGGACATGTCCAACGACTGCTTCCTCCTGGGCTTGATCCTTAATCGAAAGCGATCTCCTTTTGCTTTCAGCCTTTCTTTCAGATGGGACAGAAAGGCATCGACTCCTATCATAGCTCTTTCCGCCCGTTACCGCTCCGTGGGCTACGATAAACACCGAAAGACATTACTACAGAAAAATGCCCTACGAGAGAGACTTCTTCCAGGTATAGTATCTACGACCTCCTCTTGGTTTTGCTTTGCCCCCTCTTTCCGAGAGCCCCTCGCGCATCAAGGCTAGAGTGGAGGTGCAACAATAGTAGAAGCTGGAGATGCAACAATAGCTTCAGCCTGATCCGCAGTAGGTATTGGTAAGTGTTCCCTTGCAGCTCTATCTCTAGATCTGTCTCAATCGGTCTGTCGCAAACAACGATCCAAGAAAGAGGAGTTCAAGGCTGGCGAAGTGAATCGATTTCTTTCCTTCTTCTAGTTCTTGAGTGATAGTAGCTCATCTCTCTTCTTTCTTCTGTCAACTGTCCTTTACCGGTAACTGGATCAATCGCTAGCTGGAAAGTTTCCACTGTCAACTGCCGTAAGAGGTCCTTTTCCAAAATAGAGAATAGGGCATGGAAGCTTTCTGCTATTAGTATTAGAGGAGAGTTTTTACTGCAAGGGAGGAAGGGGGATTACGCGACTTACAATTCATTTCCTTAACCCCGAAATAGCAACTTGGTTATAGCTGACAGAAAGTAGAAAGACTCTAAACAAAAGGTACTGGACAAGCTCTTAGGGAATAATCTCTTTCTTATTTCTTTCATGACTAAATATCTCTCCAGCCGGTCGGTTGGAGTTGGATTGAATCGACTTCGTCTTCTTCCCAACAATGAATCCCGTTCAAGCTGTGATAAGAGGACGTTTCCGTACCCCTTACCTTACTCAAGAAAGAAAGTCATGCTGATCAGTAGTAGTGTCTAAGAGGAAGGGTTGGCGCTTTGAGCTACCTATTTTTTGTGATCAAATTAGAAACTTAGCTTCTCACGTTGCCATAGATTCTCCGGAAGAAAGCAATCGGCTTTGCCCAAGTTGTAATGACTGAGCTTGCTCCCTGTCGATGAAGAATGTTTCGAAAGCAGCCTAAAAGCCTTGCTGGGTTAGCTTCGCTTTCCTTGACTTTAGAGAGGAATGGTTTCCGATGAACTACTCCCTTTACCTGTTGATGAATCATGCTTCGAACACCTAGACCAGCTGCCGCTTAGTCACGTCTGCGCTTAGATAGCGATGTGAACCCGCCTTCCTTACCTTAATCAATAGATAGGTTTGTACTACTACCAGTCAAAACAGAAACTTTTGAAATGCTTTTCGTAAGGCAAGGAAGTCAGTGCAGGTAGGCGAGGGCAGTTCCGGTCTACGATTTATGGGTGTATATTTTCTTTCCTTTTGTCGTTGTAGCAATCTTTCTTAGTGCACCCTTAGGCGAGTAAAGAGAGAATGCTTGGTAGCAGGACAGTAGGAGTTCAGTAGGCGGGCCAGTAGCACGCATGCCAAGGATAGCTGTCCAAGGGTTGAAAGAAAGTAGTAAACCAGTCAGCTAGCTGAAGTTAGAAAGTTCAGAAGTAGCTGCTCTCCTAGCTGCACATTCATCTTCCTCTCTTGCTCCACTTTCACTACCCTTGACTATAGCAGCAAAGCTAGGAGATTCCTGAATAGTCTGCTGCTTTCCTTCATTTTCATAAGAATGGTGATGCATCTGTTCCACCTTATCTATATTTTCTTGGCATAGCACTGCATTTGATTCTTTGGGAAGAATGACATCATCTACAGATAGGTCTTCATTAGAAAGCATTTTCAATCTATTTGCTGCAGATTTTGCAGACCCAACAATTTTACTGACATTTTTCTATCATATCAGCTCTCTGCTTCATACCTGAAGGTCTCTGCACAACTCTCCAGTCATTAGCATTATCAGTCTTTTTAGGGACCCAGTCCCGCTTGATTTCCTTCTTCTTCTTCAGAGGTTGAGTAAGGGTTTGGGTATGATTCGGGCACTTGACAGTTGAATGCCCCAATTCTTTGCAGTTAAAGCATTTCAAAGGTTTCCAAGGGTAATCCACTTTTATAGCTGGAAAGCAGTCAAGAATAAAGTAAACCTCTAAGTAATCTACTGCCCTAACTAAACCACCAAGAGCGGATAAGGCTAAAGGGTGGATACTCAGCACCCACTCCTGGGCAAAAGCATGCTAAGGGCGCTGCTTACTCCTTCAATAGCAGATTCAATAGCAAAGAAAAGAAGCAAGGCCCGCTACCACGAAGACTAATCAGACTCTCGGATGGCACTCGGTTTCCTAACTCATTTACTTTACTTGAAGCCTTTCATTTTCGGCAGCTAAGGAGGCAGTCTTGGTCGACCATCCTGAGTGTGACACTTCATTCCCGGCTTTTCTTTCGACCACATAAGATTGGGGTTACAGTTTCATAGGCGCCGATAACTCTGGTCTGAAGACCTTCGGGGCTAGAAAACCTTTACCACAAGTGGCTTGCCATAGAGGCTAGGGTTGTCTGCTTTGTCTATCGACTTGTCTTGATCCGCTTTCCTTCTTCCCTTTGTTAGCAGTTATGGTAGCAGTCCTTTAATCTTACATGACTGCTTTCGAAGCACGCTAGCCAAGCAAGGACAGCGGGGAATGAGAAAGATACATACATCTAGAAGGACTGTATTAGGATGGGCCTTAGCGGTTAGGCATGCAGGTGGGAACGCATTAATAGATAGCTGAACGTGGGTGCGATCGTCATTCCCTACTAATAGAAGTCGGAGAGAAGGCTTGGTTAGGGTAATGGGTTTAAAGACAAATTAGGACCAACAAGTGAAGTCGTTAAACGTAACGAGTCTAAGGGCTGGACGGAGGATATCACGATTATGATCCCTATGGGGCTTGTATCGAATCTATATCTCCGACTGACTTCAGTGTCTGAGGATGGCGCTAGTATTCGCTAAGGAAGTCTTATGGTGCTATCTAATCGTCTCTAGTTTATGGCCCTATCATGCCATGATGGGATTGGTCTTTACACTTGCAATGGTATCAAGATAAGGTTATTCGTATGCCACCATGATTCCCTTTAAGAGTTTAGTATCGGATTCTAACCTAGCATTGGTACCCGTTGCGTATGTTGAGCTAGTAAGCCCAGAAGGAAGAAGTCGTAGCTGCTACCGCTACGTGGGCTTCTTCTTAGTCTGCTCGAAGGGAAGGTCTGTAAGAGTAGATAGAATAGAGTATGACATAACCAGAAAGTCTGTGGTATCATTAGCCAATGTCTGTGATTCTAGAACAAAAGAATTCTACTAAAGTAGAGGATAGGATGCAGCAGAGGTTGTACTTTCTCTTCCCAGGTATGGGCGGGGGGAAAAGCTATTCTAGCATCAGCATGGATTGACCAGAGACTGGGAGTAGTTGTCATCTTTGTCCATAGTAGTCATCCAGCCAGCTCGGGAAAGCGGTTTTTCTACTACTTGGCATTAAGAGAAGCTGGGTAGCTCCGTAATCTGTCAAGGAGGTGGCTTTCGCCTATAAGGACAGTTGGAGTTGACGGTCCTAGTTCTGTTACAGTAAGAGCTGTTGCTGGAATAACTTGTGTTGATGGAATAGAAGCTCTTCCTGCTCTCGTATCCGATGAAGAATAGGCCCAAGGGGCATCCATGGACAACCGCCACCCACGTGGTTTAGCTAATTCAATAGCCTTCGGAGAAAAGCGACAAGTACCACTGGACAAGCAAATCACTTTTGGAATCACCTTTAAGGATCCTCTTACGGTGAAATGCCGGAATGATGCTAGGATATCCCGAGCGAGTCAGCTAAACAGAGACGGAAATATCAGTACTATTCTGGCCAGCGTATGCTTGTTGAATTGAAGGCATACCGCACACTGCTTCAAATAGAAAGATATTGGTTTAATCTCAAAGCCTCGCCAGAAGACGTTCCACAAAAGCATTATTTCATCTTGTTCCTTGAGCAATTGAGGAAGCGAAGCGGGCTGCTTGTCTTGCCTCGAGCCCATAAGAGAAGTACTGCTCTGGACTAGGATGGTGCTGTTCTGCTTAAAACTAGGCTAGGAAATGGGCCTAACTCCACTCGGATGAGAGAGCTTCCTATAGGTTGAAAGGCCCCTCACGGAAGGAGCATTTCCTCAATCTCTTCCAGAAATAGGAGCTCGAAACCTTGCAAGCGGGAAAGCTTCTATCTCTTATAGAGAATAAACATAGGGGAAAGAGAACTACAAGAAGTCTACAACCTTACTAATAACTAAGAAAGGTGCTTTCCTTTACTAATGCAAGACTCCTCTCATTCTCAAAGTAGCTGTCTCCGTCCCGCTATTCCTGCTTCTGGAATAGAGTAAGCTTCTCTTCTTTCGCTGCCTCTGCCTCTCCTCTGGTTTAGAACCCCCAAATCCACAATGACAATGATTGCTTCAAGGTCCACCTCTTAATAGAAGACCCGATCCATCTTCTCTTGAATCTCGACATTTCATCCAAAGAATAGAAAATGGTTAACACATGCCGATTGGAGAACGTATTCCCTTCCCAGCTATTAGTGAAACAGGGGCCATCACTCTAATACGAATCGAAAGAATCACTATCGGGTTTGGTACCAACCAAGATTATCGTGGTTGAAATACCATCAATTTTGAATAGTTATTAGAGCTTCTAATTAAGTCGATTAAAATAATCTTCTGATTCAATCAGTCTTATCTCGTTCATGCTCCTCACCTGAGAAGCATTTCACTAACCACCTGAGGAGCAGTAACAAGTACCTCCCTTGGGGTCGGGTAGCTACAGTCACACACAGTTCCTGTACACAGTAAGACAGTAGCAGCAGTAGCTACTGTAGCGTAAGACAGTCACTCTCACAAGTATGGTTTAAACAATGTTCTATCGGTTTGACCAGGTTTAACAAGTTTGAAACATAGGGTAGATGGTCTAGCTACCCAACTGTAGCTGCAGTAGCTACACTGTACCTCCTTAGCCGGTAGCCAGTAGCCAGTGGGTAGGAAACCTTGCCCGCCAACTAAAAAGAGCGATTGAGAGTGGATTTCAGGTTCGATAGTGTCGAGAAGGTATTAGCCACCGGTGACCGTACTTTCGTAAAAGCACCATTGGGCGGTGGTTCCTCTTCTCTTCTTCCTCTTGAACCTCGAACAAAAAAAAGATCTCGCCATCAGCTCGACTAAGAGTTCCGAATCGAAAAAGTAAACTTCACTTGACTTAAGACGAAGGAACCGAGTGCCAAAAAAAACCGGTTTCGCTTCAAACTACTAGTAATTAAGACTAAAAGTAAGGAAGTCCTTTTCTTGACTTGGCCTGCGTTCATTATACCTACCCCCTTTTTAAAGAACTTGATTTCAATCTCAACAAAGAAATGAAAGCATAACTCTTTGCTTGTTGTCCTCTTACTTACTCAATTGTGGAGGTCTCTCGGGTGTCTGATCCGATCAGTCTCGTGATGAAGAGAATTCCGATCTTCCACTAAGAAAGGTCTCGTCACGACAACTCAATTTGTCCGGTAAACTACTAGGGGCTCCCCATGGTTTAGTAAAAGGGAGGGGAGATTTGCTCTTCATCCGGGGGTTCATTTCATTCATTATGAACTCAAAAGTGAAGGTCTTAAAAACTTCATAGAATTCATGATCGGCCATTCCATTTGTGCTTTCAGCAAGTAGGCGACGCGAATCTATTTCTATGTTTCAATCGGATACCAATTGCTTGGATGCGTTTGAAGCCTCGAGATGACTTGCAGAAAAAAAGCTTTCTAGGTTTGTCTTCTGTCTCCGTAACAAATGGTCCATTTATTGATGGGCGAACGACGGGGATTGAACCCGCGCGTGGTGGATTCACAATCCACTGCCTTGATCCACTTGGCTACATCCGCCCCTACCCCCGCACAGGTTTCAGTCTCTATCTACGATCAGATCCTTTCTGAACTCCCCTATGACCGCTATCAAAGAGAAGCTTTTTCCTATACTATAGTTGCAAGTCTATTGTTCTCTTTCCGAATTAGGTGAAACAAAGCTTCAAACAAAGAGGTTGGGCTGTTCACTTCATTGATTTGACTTCACTTTACTTAAGATTAAAGAGAGGGGCCGGGCGGGCAGTAAAGGCTCATTTAGTAGACAGCGAGCGAGCAGCAAGCACCTACTCCTATCAAAATGAAAAGCAGCAAGCTGAACTTGAATTGAAGAAGCGAGCCTCTATCAGAGAAAGGAAAGCCGTTGCGCGTTAGCGCATCCGTTTTCTTGCTCGTTAGCGCCCTTCCTTCAGCTGGCTTCGCCTTATCTATTCATCTCTTTTTTCAAATGGAGATTTAGGGATCTCTCTTGTTCATAGATCTTGAAACCAGATCTATCCCCGGAAGAACCAAGACTTAAAGGGTGTAAGCAACGGAAGGTTCTCACCCTGTCCCCGACATTGTTCTCCGACGATGTCCCCTGGGCGAAAGGGGACACCATTCTCTTTCTTTCTTCAATCGTTCCGATCAGGACAAGTGGGTTGGTTCGTTTCGTCCTCCTATCTACGCAATTCTCTGTCTTCGTTCGTGATCATGTTGGGCGAAAGGTAGTTGTAGAGGAGCGGCTGTGAAAGGGCTCTTCCCCCCTTTCCATTGAAGTAGGGAGGGCTTCCTTCCCCACCATTCCGGCCTATTATTGATAGGGATTTTACCGATGCTGAAGGTAGCTTGCTTACCAAGCCACCCACTTGAGAAGCTGGTCGCTAGAAAGAAGCGACGAGGAAGCGAAGCTGTCTACGAAGCTTTGCTTCTCCCCCTGTAGTCGTAATACTCGGCTCGTCGCTACTTTGATTCAAAAGGTAACCGATGGTTCCCGACTTTCTCTGGTTTCCGCAACCGTAACCATTTGTCATTCCGATTACATAAACCTTTTTTTTTGAATAGCGATACGCTCTAAAAAAAGTGAAGGATAAGCAACCATTCTAGAAGCGGTAGCTTCCCGCCTCCTTCATTCCTACTGCCTCCTTCGGTGAGAAGTTCCCTTCCTTTTTCTAAAAAAAAATGCCTGATTGGTCTGCTCAGCAAACGTACAAAGTGGACCGCTGTTTGGCTGACCCCCTTCTTCCCATTCGGGTTGGGTTGACCCAGAAGTACAGTAAGAAGGAATGGAACCGCTTGAGAGTCGTCTGAAGTTCACACTTGGGTAAAGACGACTGACTTTGGAAACGGAACACGAACCAATTTCAGCTATTCCGGCTTCTTATTGAGCGTAGCGAAATCAAGGTTTATGAGAAAGTCAGCGAAGTTTCTATGATGTTCTACCTTTGCGTAGTCTCGGTCCACAGTGACAGTGGAAGGCTCCGCACCTGAGCCTCGTTAGACTCAGCAGAAGTGTAAGGTGTAAGTGAAGAGAATAGAAGAGATGAAGTCCGCCCCTTAGCCTAGTCTATATCCACAGCTGACGCAACTCCGTACCGACGTCTCACTACTACTTAATTTAATTAATTAATTAACGGCTAAACTTTTTCATAACCTGAGCTTTCCTTAACCAGTTGACCTTACTTCGTAACCTTAGCCTCCCTTTCTTTATAGTTCGACTAAGTGACTTCGTAACCGAAACCTACTTTTTTTCTTACTGTAGCATAGGCCTTCGCCACTTCAAACGGGCGCTTCGCCCCTCTTTTTTTTTATTAGAAAGAGCGGGGCCTTACTTATTCAGGGGGGTGGGGGAACCCGTAGGAAGGGGGGACGAACCGCCGAATTGACATCTGAAATCGCCAACATGAACACAAACGAAATCTTTAATTTCGTATAGAAAGAAAACGAACCACTTCTATTCTCGGAGCCCACGGAGCGGTATATGAAGAATGGCTTTTTGGTCCCTTTCGTCCAGTGGTTAGGACATCGTCTTTTCATGTCGAAGACACGGGTTCGATTCCCGTAAGGGATAGGTACTCATTCCCGGCCGCTTTCAGTTAGTGTTCATTGCTGAGTGATCGCTCGCTATCTGGCTGGAAAAGGTGGTCCGGAAGCTTCCTCTCTCCCAGCAAGCAAGATGAGATCACCACTTCTCTCGGACTTCCTTTACTTCGTAACCTTAGCTTTAGATGTCCTTTCATAGATTCTCGAACCTCCGACAGACAGAATATCCATGCATGCGTTCTTTCTCTCCTCCCCTCAGCCATAGAGTCATCTTTCCCCCCTTTTTTTTTTTTTCTATTTTTTTTTTTTAGGCATTGAACCCCACCGCTCCGTGGGGTGCTGAGTGGTGTCCTCCCCTCCCTAATACCTAATACATAGTTCCGTCTATGGAGCCTAAAGCTTCAACCATGGCATAGCAGTAAGCAGTAAGTTGGCCTAGTCTCTCGCCCAGCCTTCGCCTTCTTCAGTGGCCAAGTTGAAGCGTTCAACGGTTCTTCGGCCTACCACCTTTCTCAAGGTTGAGCTTGTTTAATTGAAGCTAATGCTATGCTGCCCTTCCCTTGTTCAAGAGAAAGCGAGGACTTTCTTTTAGCTACCGGCCCAAACAAAAGAGATTAGCCTCTTGATCGATCGATTGATTGGATCGAAGTACGAAGGGCTTGATTGAAGTGTGAGATCAGCCCAAGACTAAGGCCGAGCAACTAGCTGCTGCAGGATTGGACGTCTATCTATCTCACCACGCTCCCCTACTCCTATAAAGGCCGGCAGAAGGAAAGCTCGTTACCGCAGCGCTCGTTCACCCCTTCGGCTTCTTCCATTCAAAAAGGTAGTTTTTTTTCTTATTGGCAAATAGCGTCTTGAAGTGAAGCGAAGGCATTATTGAAGGAAAGAGATGGCGGGTCGGTCAAGTGCATTCGCTATTCGATTCCATCCTCGATCCCACCAAATTGCGATTCAAAAGTTTGTATCTCTTCTTTACTTTTAAGTGACAAGGGGGTGACAAAGTTCTCTATGTCGCCGTCTCATCAATGAGCGTAGATTGATAGAGATGGCTTTTGTGCCGGTCAATCTGTATCCCATTCTTCAGGTATAGTTTTCTTTGATCACAGATCGACAGTCCTTTCTCCCCCTTTCGTCATAAGGCGTGGTCTGACTCTGAACCATTCCTGTGTTTAGGTCCCTACTAAGCATAATTCGTAAACTATGCAATGGCTATTTGAAGACTTTTTAAAAAGTTTCTAGCAAAGCAAAAACAATTAGAAACGCCCTTACGAGGTAATGATGAGTTAAACTACTCGTGTTAGCATGGAAGTCAGCCCGCTGATTCCATTCTGCTACTAGGGTTCCAAACCTTCCCCTTAGCTCTATAAAGACCTTTCCAACTCAAGAGATGCTAAAGCTATTGTTAGTTGGTCTTTCTAAGTCGGAAAGAGGGCTTTGGGCAAAGAGCAACTCGAAAGTACTTGACTTCAGTCCCAGTACTGAAAGACGTGACTTCAGGAGTGGATTTCGGAAGGAAAGACTTCGTTTACTTCCTGCAAATTGCTTATGTAAGAACTAGTAGAAAGAAAGGAATTTTGAACTAAATAAGGCAGCATTGATAGACCGTTGAATGAGAATGCTTGAGTGGGAATCGTCTTAGCAACTGGCTATAGACATGACTAAAAGCCGCCGGGAGAGGAGAGACAATCTTTCATGAGAGAGGGACGAGCGAGTGAGAGATTGGGAAAAAAAGAGGTAGGCCTTCTGAGCGGTCATTTAGGGGCCTTGTTAGCGAGCCATCATTCTTCCCTAAGCTGCCAGAGTCCGATCGAAGCGAGCAAGAGATAGAGGAATCATCGCTCATAGATGTGAATTGAGAAAGCAAGCCCTAATTCTTTTTCATCTCCTCGGGCAAGACCAATTATAAGTCGACGTCTTAACCTGACTTCCTAAGCTCAGTTGATTGTTGAAGCAGTAGCTCTGGATCGAGAGCAGGATGCTTACCGTGGGTATTATGAAAAGGGGAAAGGCTTTTTTTATAGAGAGGGGTATAGGGGAATGGAAGACCAAAGAGACCCAACTCATATCGTACCAAGAACTTGCCATTGACCTGATCAAGCGCTTTAGGGAGATCACCTTCACCCATGTTCCGAGAATATAAAATCGCTTGGCTGACTCGCCAGCCCTTATGGAATTCATACTCAGCCGCTCTAGTACACATGCTAGTACACCGAAGCACAGAGTCGCTTGTCATCGACATCCGAGCCACAGAGAGCCCTTCCGCCGAACGGGACTCATTTATCTTCTTGGATGAAGACTATCGGGAGTTGGAACATGATGAACTATCACCAGTCAAGACGAGGAAGATTACGAGGACGATGGGAACCATGGTATTATTCTTTCTACAATTACCTCAAGACGGGTTCATACCGGAGTACGCCACTCGTGGTCAGAGGAGAGCCCGGAGGGAACTTTCCCGACGATTTGTGATCTTGGGAGATGTCCTTTACAAAAGGTCACTCGCCCTTCCGAAATAAGGAGCACACATTGTTGAACAAGCTCATTCAAGTGGGTGCGGAGGACACGTCAACAGCCAAATGCTTGCCAAGAAAATCATGAGGCAAGGCCCCCTATTAAAAGTAAGGGTGTCAAGAGATGTCAGAAATGTCAACTCCTTTGATTTGATGGAATTTTCTTTCAAAATGCTGCATCATGTCGAATGGCGGGTCCATCGTCTATCCCCAAGGTAAGACCCCGAATGAAAAAAACGTACCTTCGAAGGCATGATTGCTGCGATCAGGAGCTGCTTAACATCATTGAGAACAGGAGATCAGAAGATTTGGTGGAGGATAAAGTCAAAAGTGAACCAACACTGGGATCTGATCATAGCCGCCGTGAAGTGTTTGGATGCAAAGGCGATGGTTTTTAGATTCGGCAAACATGAGATGTGTCCTGCACGAAGTACATCGAATTTTGGAGATATCCCGTAATGTCCTTTTTGTACCTAGATAAGGACGACCTCGAGAGAGCAGACGACCAGTAGAGTAGGTGCTCCATCTCGTTCCTGCTGCGTAGGTCTAAGGTAATTCACAGTGCTAGCAGATCAGAAGTACGGAAGTGGGCCCTCACCCTTCTCTAATAGGGGCAGTGCTACCTATAGAACGGGAATGTTCATCCTCTCTTAAAGTCCGTTATGGATTTCAAGTCGGGAATAGAGCTGTGGTAAGCAATATAGATCGCCCCTGACTCTCTCTCTATAAAAAAAAGCCCTTCTTAATTCTTAACTTAATAAGGCTTCGGCCCTATGGAGTAAAGGGAAGTGCAGATCTGGAGTGTTTGGACGAGAAATAAAGGCTTTGCAGCAAGCGGAGTTGTACCGAAATGAAATTTTCCGGGCATACGAGAAAAGAGTCCAGCCGAGCATATTTGTTTGCTAGTTTCTTGATCCCGGAAATCTTGTACTCAGAGTCACGGATAAAGTGGACTACCCAGCGACGGAGTGGATGACCCCCCGTTCTTTCTAGTGGCTTTTTCCCGTCCCTTTTGGGACCATTCACCCTTTTCCCAACCAAGCATAGGTAGAAGCCCTCTTTCCCATACACAACGACGGTTCCAAGCAAGATGAATAGTTTATAGTCGACTCAATATCGGCGAAATCCCCCCATTTAATATCTTTAGTACCGATTCTCTTGTAGTGCACCCTTCATCGAAAGAGTAGGCGGTTGAAAGACCCACCTCTGAATAAAGCCTTTAGGTTGGGAGATCTCAAAGGGGAACCTCGCTTAGCTTATCAGTCCCTGTATTATTCAACTCATCTGTCCACTTATCTTGTCCAAAGCAGAAGGAATTTTGCAATCCTTTGTTTCGAAGGTAATCCGCCAGTCTCTAGACTGGAAAAGATTCAATCCACTTGTTGGCCTGCTTCTATGTCCTGTAGCTTCTAAGGCATTAGCTTCAAAGGGGCTTGTTGGCCCCCTTCTTAGCTCTTGATGTCTGCTTTAAGCTTCGTCGAATAAGGCCCGTAGCTTACAACATCTTATGAGAAGGGCCTGTAGCTCGATACAATTTAAGGCCAGTTGCGTACTTGCTAGAGACGGATTCCGCCATTCCCTGAAACATCAGGGCCCAGCTTGAAAAAGATTTGGATGTGGATGATAGAGAGCATCTTTTTTATATATCCCCAAAATGAGAGCTATTAGATGAGAAGAGACTTCGCGCCATGGAACATGCCCAGGTCTACCAGAAAAGGGGCTTTCAAGTTCATTCCAAAATAAGGTAATATAGAGAAAGGTCAACATAGGAGATAAAGTCTTGAAAAAGATTCTTTCCGGACGTGAGCCTCACCCAAGAGGGAAACTCCATTTTGTGCTCGATCTCTTCTGTCATGCATCATGGCTGGGTGAGTTGTCCCATTGCGAATGAACCTCCGTGCTTCCAATCTGGTCATGCACTTCTTTAAGATGTGGAACCTGGGAGCTTTCCTCTTATAAATAGGGCTAAATCTTTCGTAGGGGGGTAAGGATGGTGCCGAGGTCTTAATAGAAAGGGGTTGATAGTCCCGTCTGCTAGGCTTTTCCGAACTTCCCTTCGCCTTTCTATCTCTTAGTTAAGGGGGTTTCAGAGAATCATCCGAACGAGATACGGTTGTCAAATGGGGGAAGAGGAACGAGAGGCGTCCCTAAGCTTTCCGGCTCACTAGTAGGTGACGAGGGGATTCAAAAAAAAGGGCTCATTTCACCTGCCCATGCATTCGTTCGGATCCATTCTTCCTTCTTTACCTTTTCAACCCACCCTTACTAGCTAATAGGGCTTACTAAAAAAGCGAATTTGCCTCTTCCTGGTAATGAATTAAGCGGCAGCGAGGAGGTCCGGTTCCATAGTGATTTCGTCTGCTTTTGGAACTTAGATTCCTAGGGACAAAGAAAGTGACTTCGGACTTTTGAATTCTCAGAACCTCCTTCGAATTAAAGAACTTGAGAGGGTCTCACAGGCATCTCTCTTCGAGCGGCAGTGCAAGCTCGGATGGTGTTAGCGCTGGCAGAAAGTCCTGGATTAGTTTGTACCGGTGTAGGTCCCTGAGTGGTGACTTGTCCCCCTTGATGTTGTGGCATTGGATTAGTATAGATCCCCAGTAGCTTCAGTGACATTGGCGGCTTTAAGGTATGCCTTAACTTCGTTCCAATTGATAAGATTTTCATCTAGATGACATCACGCAAAGTATGACACTCTTCGATGGTACGGCCTGCGTATCGGTGAAATGGACAGAACTTTGAATAGTCGAGACCAGGAGGCCAGGGAGTGGTTTATCTCTGGGCAGAGAAAGGGTTTTACAGGTCAGAAGGATGGAGAATAGGGTAGGAATGGGTAGGGCTAATGGCGGGTAGTGAGCTCTATTGGGTCCCCAGGGTCGCTTGGGAGCACCTTGTTGCTGCTGAGGATCATAATTGGCCGGAGGCGCAGCGTTGTTATAAGCGGGTCTGGGCGGAGCTTGCGCTGGCTTTTTCGGTTGCGATTGGGTAGGAGGGTTTTGAGGTTGTTAAGTGGGTTGGGGGACGGCCCCGGCCCCCTGGATGGCTTGCTGATTCCGGGTGCTCTGTTGTCTCTGTGCATTTAGCTGTGCTTGAACCGCGTACTTGGAGCTGGACTCTTCCCAAAGAGACGACGACCTTCTTCCCGTTGCTCTATATCATTGTTCCTCCTGATCACTCCGGCGAGCCTGTGCTCATCGGCCATCCCTTCGGGTTCTTCAGTTTCTAACACTGCAAACCGAGAGCCCTTATTATTGCTTATTGCCATCATGTTCTCGCTCACCTCCGTTAATTCCCCTTCTCTGATTTCAATTTCTCACTCCACGTCGTCCCCTTTTCTGACCTATCATCCAAGGACCAGATTTTTGTGAAGGTTTATTTACTACAACATTTTCCTTCTCTTGCTCTGTATCAGTTCTCATAGCATCATTATTGTCCTTCCCTGCACTCGTGTCGGTTTGATTTCAGTCCGTTGTAAACATGACTCGGATCTGTGACCGAATTTACCGCATTAAAAAGAAATCAAATGGATAAATACTCAATTCTCTGAGTTCTTTTCCCTAATCTAATTGAACTTTAGGGACCAAAGGCTTGTTCAAATTCATTTCAACGCTTATGCGTGCAAATTTTCCCCTTGTCTTTCTGGCTGTATGTTCGTCGACTCGCACTGTTTTACCCACCTTATTACCAATTCGAGTAAGAATCCTCCTGCTAAAGTACTCAATTGGAAGTTCAGGGAGGCTCATCCATGATTGGGAATCGGAATGTAGGTACTTGACTGTATGCCCCTCCATTGATTTCATTGCATTCATTCATTATTTGTTTGATTCTTCGGGCTTCTTCCGGTCCGCTTTAAATCATTTCCCTATACTCTCAGTATTCCGAAGTATGTTCCTCCTTTCGTGGTTCTTCAGGTGCATTATTAATCGAGCTCGAGGGCAATGCGTCTTCCCCATTGATCACCATGACTTGTCCTATCGCTTCAGAGATTTTGAGAGAATCCCCTCTTAGTTTTGAGGGGGGGAACCCATTCTGAAAGGTTCTTCTTCCTCTTCAGCTTTTCTCCATCTTACTAATAATAATGAAGGGGCAGGCAATCGGTCAAAGGTATCCCCAAGTCGGAATTCCGGCAAAGACCAAGAAGTATCCATTCTTAACACAAAGAAACCGCCGGCTTTTAATTGCGTTACCTCTGAAATTATGCAAGATTTACTGGGGTTGTCTTCCGGAGTTAAGCGATGAGTTGGGTAAGCTTCCTAAGGGTATGGCTTCTCTTCTGCGGGGCGACTAAGGGCACACCCAACCAAACGATCGGTAAAACGGGTCTCCTTTGGTACAATCTCCTCCGCCGGGTGTATCCCGTACGGTTGTTTTCAAAAAAAAAATTTGTGCAATCAAAAAGCATTCTATGAACGAATTCCTTCATAGCCTTCATAGATAGAGTAGAGAGAAATGGGAGTAAGCCTTTGGTATTCTGTTCTTATTGCTTAGTTCCTGTCTATCTCTATCTATCAAAATAGACCCTCTTTTAAACGGAAAAAGATCAGTCCATATAACTAGATTCGGAAAATTAACATACATGAAGGGGTGAGGCTTGAGTCTACTTTCTATTACAAAAGTAGAGTAGAAAGAAGACTCACTACTCAATTCGAAGGCGACACGCCTTGCTGCCTTTACGAGGATTTCCCTTCTTTGCTTCTTTTGTTTGAAATAGGACCGGGCCGGGTATAATCCGGTTGGAAAGAAAGAAACCGCCGGAGTGGGGGATTGTCCTGTCCTCCTCACTGACCCCAAAGAAGGTGGCTCTGCCACTAAGCAGGCCGGCAGAGAGGGCACCAAATGCCTAAACAAGACAAGAACCAACTATATGCTTAACACAAACTTTCTGGTCCTCCCTCTAGCACACGGGGATCGGCCCTACGCACCGGGGACGAAGCGTAGAGGTCACTTTAGCTTGTTGTACCGGAGTGGTTCATCGTC